AGGAGAGGGAAAAAATAATACCTAAACTCTAAACTAGAGTCAAAAGGCTAATCAGTTATTTCTTCCACGGACCCGAGGATACCAATATTAGCACTGATGGTACGAAAATGTAATTCACTATTCAAACAACTATTCAAAGTTCCTAGAGCTCTTTGTAAGGCTTGTTGCAAAACTTGTTGTCGGACCTGATTAATTGCTCTTTGTTTTTCAAAAAAAAGAGTTTCATTTTTGTAATTTTCTAATCGTTCCAAACTATTGCAAGTAGCATTAATCAAATTTCCTTTTTCTCGTTCTATCTCAGAGTATCCATTTGTTCGATACTCATCTGCTTCGATTTCCACTTTCCGTAATCTAACCCGAGCTCTTTCGAGCTGTTCAATGGCTCCTCTACGTAATTCTTCTGAATTTCGAATAGTACTCAAGATCCTTTGTTTTCGCTTATCTAATAAATCATTTAATGAAAGTAGATTATCTTTCCATTCATTTCACAACTATAATATCTCTTCCCGAACCAAACATGAATCTTTCGATTCATTTGGCTCTCACGCTCAATTGTTTCTTTTATCTGTTCTTTGATTAATGGGTATTCCCATATGGAATGAGCCTATCCTCTCTTTTCTGTTCTTATTCAAAGATATCGAAACTGATCTAACATCAGAATATTAGGAGGACTCTTCAGACCAGACAAAAAATAAAAAATTGTCAGCAAAGTTGTTTCTTTATTTGTTCTTTATTTACAACTTATTTCCAAAAATAAAAAATAAAAATATTTTAAAGAAGAAAGAATAGAATTCTATTCTTTCTTCTTTATATGCTATGAGAAATAAAATCAAAATCCTAATATAATAGAAATAGAATTGAATAGAATTATGAACTTCATTACTTCATTCTCATTATTATTAGATATTATTAGAATAGAATGAAATTTCGATTTTTTTCATCCAAAAAATTCTCTTTTTTATACAAATATTTTATACAAATACAATACATAGGTCGTCGATTCGGCAGTGGATAAAAAAGGGGGACCCGTCTTTCCAGTTAATGGTTCAAATAATTTTATCCATATGAGTGTTCTACATCGGATAAATTCCTAATTATTCTTTTTTTTTTTATTTTTATTCTTTTTCAACCTTTTTGGTACTAGACGTAGTGGTAGAAAGAGTACCATGCTATGCTGTGCCTGGACTTCAAACAATTTATCTTTAACCATGTAAAAGACCTCAACATTATTGGTTGATAGAGAAGAGAATCAAAGTTCATTTACCAATTAGTCACGAAATGCTATGGTTCTTACATAGGATTTCTGAATAAAATCCAATTCCGAAGTAATTCGTCGAGATTGTGCACCTTTTGTTCCTATTTCTGCTATAAAAAAGAATACATAAATAGAAAGAAAGTGCAGCCGGTAAAATCCAACCTATTCTTGAAATACACAACTCGCACACACTCCCTTTCCAAAGAAAATCAATACACCCAGCACTACGCTTAGATTTATTAGATTTGTTGCTAAAATATCGGTATTAAACTCGAAACTCCCAGCGGATGGCCAGTGCCCCACGGAAACAAAAGAATCGGTTATATTTTTCATAAGCTCTCCCCTTATAGATAGTAACTAACAAAGAACAGAGTTATTTTTGTATCACTCCACTTCTTATTATTAAATTCTTAATGGAATTTGAGAATTCTCAAATTTATTAGTTATGGTTATGCTTTTATTCTTCTTTTTTTTTTTACATTTTTATTATATTATACGATGAAATTAAAACGATGAAATTAAACCATTAAACAAAAGGATTTGCAAATAAAAGAGCTAATGCCACGACCAGTCCATAAATTGTTAAAGCTTCCATAAAAGCCAGACTAAGCAATAAAGTACCTCGTATTTTACCCTCTGCTTCTGGTTGTCTCGCAATACCTTCTACGGCTTGGCCCGCAGCAGTACCTTGACCAACCCCAGGTCCGATAGAAGCAAGCCCTACAGCCAATCCAGCAGCAATAACGGAAGCAGCAGAAATAAGTGGATTCATGGTAAGTTCCTCGCACCAAAAAAAGAAATGGTTAATGATACAACCAACCAATGAATTAATCTACTTTTTTTTCTACTTCTACTTTATACTATATTACCTTACTACACTTCTTTTTTATTTTTTGATCTTTCTCACTAAAATCTATCGGGTCGAAGTAGCTAAAAGCTCCAAATGGAATTCATAATATTACTGAATTGTCAGAACTACTTCGATATACCGTTTTTCCTTTCTACCTTATATATCTTATTTATATATCTTATATATATATATACTGTTTTATACTATTTTATACTATTTTAATACTATATACTATTTTAATACTATTTTAGTCATTGCGTTTCCTTGTTTAGAAATTATTCTATTCTTTTTCTTTCATTCAATTCACAATCAAAGACAAAATAGAAAAAGGACTGATATGGGAATCCATCTAAATGCAGTGAGCTAGAAAAAAAAGAGATAGGGGTAATTACCATCTAACTAGTAAATAACATATACTTTTATTCTTCCATACTTCCATAACGTAAATCACCTGCACTTTTTTTTCTATTCAATTGTATTCTGGAACCACTCTTCGAAATATACACAAGGATTTATACTCATAGGCATTACATATACATGATCCCCAACCCTTCTTTCTCTTCCAAATTCTGCAATATCATCTATCTTTCTTCATATATTCATATATACATACATGTAGCTATTTGCATTTGATTCTCCAACCCAGTGGATTATATTGAACCCCCCGCATTGCTTGAATTGGGATAAGCTTCAAAAATTCAAAAAAGACTAGTGAGTCAATGATGACCCTCCATGGATTCACCTATATAAGCCGCAGCCAAAGTTGCAAAAATAAGAGCTTGAATACCACTTGTAAATAATCCAAGAAACATGACAGGTATAGGAACTACTGAAGGCACTAAAGAAACAAGAACAACAACCACTAATTCATCAGCCAATATATTCCCGAAAAGTCGAAAACTAAGAGATAAAGGTTTTGTGAAATCTTCTAGAATATTAATTGGTAAAAGTATTGGAGTTGGTTGAATGTATTTCCCGAAATATCCCAATCCTTTTTTCCTAAGACCCGCATAGAAATATGCCACTGACGTGGGTAAAGCTAAAGCAACAGTAGTATTTATATCATTCGTGGGCGCAGCTAACTCCCCATGAGGTAATTTGATGATTTTCCAAGGTAAAAGAGCACCTGACCAGTTAGAAACAAAAATAAATAGGAACATCGTTCCTATAAAAGGAACCCAAGGACCATACTCCTCTCCAATCTGAGTTTTGCTCAAGTCTTGAATAAATTCAAGGACATATTCGAAGAAATTCTGACCGTCGGTCGGAATGGTTTGTGGATTCCGAACAGCTATGATGACTGAACCTAATAAGATAGCAATTACAATCCAAGAAGTGATAAGTACTTGGGCATGAATTTGTAAACCTCCTATTTGCCAATATAAATGTTGGCCTACTTCTACACCTGATATATCGTATAACCCTTTGAGTGTTTTAATGGAACATGGTATAACATTCATATTGTCCTCTAACAGAAATCAAACTTCAAAAAAGTAATTATTTTTATTCAACCATTTATTTCTCAATTCACCTATGTTCATTCATGAATTTAAGTTATGAATCGTCTATTTCGGATACCGAGAAATCACATAAAAAAAATACCAATCATTTTCTCTTTTCTTTTAAATAGTATTTGATAGTCAAAACATAGTTCAAATTCCAAAAGATGTAAACCAAAATAGTAAAAATCAAAGAGAGTTCACCAAAAACAAACTAATCTTCTTCTTTATTCTTCTTAAGAGTAATGATAAGATAATCAACCATTTTTTAGATAACTAGAATGACCCTCACAAATTGCAGATACTAATTTGGTAAGAATAAATCGAATCGAAGCTATAGCATCATCGTTGGCCGGAATAGAAATATCTGCAAGATCTGGGTCACAATTTGTATCGATTAAACAAATCGTCGGAATACCCAAAATGACACATTCTCGAAGAACCGTATATTCTTCTTGCTGATCAACAATAATTACAATATCGGGCAATCCCGTCATATATTTGATCCCACCAAGATATGCTTGCAAGGTAGATAACTTTCTCTTCAACATTGCTGCATCTCCTTTAGGAAGACGATTGAGTTTTCCCATCTTTTGTTCTGCTCTTAAGTCCCTGAACTTATGAAGTCTTGTTTCTGTAGTAGACCAATTCGTTAACATACCACCAAGCCATTTTTTATTAACATAATGACATCGAGCCCTTATTGCTGCTGATGCTACTAAATCCGCTGCTTTCTTTTTGGTGCCAACGATTAAGAATTTTTTTCCCCTACTTGCTGCATCAAAAACTAAATCGCAGGCTTCTGATAAAAAACGAGCAGTTATAGTAAGATTTGTAATATGAATACCTTTACGCTTTGCAGAGATGTAAGGAGCCATTCTAGGATTCCATTTATTAGTAACATGACCAAAATGAACTCCTGCTTCCATCATTTCTTCCAAATTGATGTTCCAATATCGTCTTCCCATTTTCCCACACTTTCTCTTTTTTTTTCAAAGAGATTCAGTACCTTATGAAATAAATAATTGTTCCGACGGAACCTTCTACCAGGATTGACCATTGATCTACGACCCAAACCATGAATTTCATTCTCTTTTTTTATTTCATTGATTACGAAATCCATAATTGGACCAGAGAGTGAAAGTAAAAAGAATAAACCTCTTGTTAAAAATTAGTAAATTACATTACGTAAATGATTGGTCTGATGTCTCATGGAAAGTTTTTGGGGCACAAGAATTCTCTATGGTGTAGCAAAATATCACTCATTTCCAACTCGAATAGATTCTTCCTTTTGATTTTCAAATGAATGTTTTTGTCTTGCTTTGAACGATGTACTAATTTGTTGAATCCGGTACCAACCGGTATAATTCCCCCCAGAACAACGTTCTCTTTCAGGCCTTTCAACCAATCAATACGACCTCGTAGAGCAGCTTTTGCTAAAACTCGAGCAGTTTCTTGAAAACTCGCTTCGGATATGAAACTTTGAGTATTCAGAGATGACTTCGTTATTCCCAATAAGATTGCCCGATAACAGATCGATTCGTCCAAAACGCGCCCTGCTCGTTCTGCTCGCAACAATCCAATAAATTCCCCAGGTAAAAAAACATTAGACATTCCATCTTCTGAAACCAAAACTCTTGATGTTACTTGACGTACAATAATCTCTATATGTCTATTATGGATCTGTACCCCCTGGGATCGATAAACCTTTTGGATCTTATTAACCAAAGAAATACGACTTTGGGCTATGGTTAGTTCAGCTCCAATCAAGAATCCCCAGGGGATCCCAAGAATCCTTCGGATACGTTCGTCCCAACCTTCAACTCTTCTTTCGAGGTTCATCGATATTGAATCAATTGAACGAACTTCTAAGATTTGTTCTACTTTTGGAAGACCTTGCGTTATATCACCAGATCTCGATTTTTCATATATAAATGTAATTAATGTATCTCCTTCATAAAAGGTTTCCCCATAATGACCATGGACAGTTGCTCCTGGAGTGACCAAATAGGGCTTAGCTGATCTTATAACTAGAGAATCAACATGAACAATGAAAATTTGACCAGATTTCTTTATGCGTGATCCATATTTCAATAGACATACATTTTCACAAAGGAATTGCCCAAGGCTAATTATTGTCCATGCCTCTTCACAAGAATCGTGATGGAGAAAACACCAATTCAAATGGAATGAATTCCAAATGATGTTACTGTATGGATCGGAATTATAAATCCTACTATTTTCATCTAGGAAACAGTATTGAAATGGAAGTACTTGAAGCACTTGGAAAGTCTGTTGAAAATTTTCAAGTAAAAAATAGTTCTTTAAAAAGACTTGATTATAAGTTCTTAAATAGTAAGATGAACGAGAATGTACTATTCTAGGCACAATAGTACCTAAAGGACCCAACAAATACCTAATTGGAGTCATGGGATCCGATTCTTTTGTCGCATTATTATATCTCGAAGTATTGAAGGGGCCAATTCGAGAACAATTGGATGATGACAAAATTATGAAAGATTGGCATTCCTTATTTCGATTCAACAACGTACCAAGAGTTGACTGATGTTGGGGAAATGATTGAATCTTCGCCTTGGAATCAAAAAGATTTTTTCTATGGATACGATCTAATTCATTATTGGAAATAAATCCTGAACCTGCTGTATCATACCTTTTTTCGGTAGACGAAATAGTGGACTTTACTAACTCAATTCGGATGAAATAACGAAGCAGACCATTTGCCCTTATTTCAACAAAAGAAGCATGAACCTCTTCTTCTATAGAACTCTTTTTTTCTTGGTCCCAAGTTAATACTAAGCAAGCCCGAACTAATTGAATACTTGTGTGAGAAATTCCTCGAATTGACTTGCCATTTTCATAAAGTATATAATTGACAATTCGAAGTTGGACATTATTCTTTTCCTGCAAGAGATCCTGAGAGAAAAGTGTTGCTAAATTTATCCCATCAGCTATTTCATATGTGACTACGGGCCGAACCAAAACAAAATACTTTTTTTTGGTAGGTGTAATGCGTTGGACATAGATCCAATTTTTAAATTTTTTTGATCCTTTAGAATTTTTTTTTCCGATTCCTGGTGGTATCAAAATGCCACTGTGCCTAGATATTTTATCCACCTCTTCAGAAAAATAAATATCTCCAGAAAAGATTTTCAGTTCCATACTTTTCTTTTTTCTCTCCACTCGGACTAATCCACCTACTCGACTTCTTGTATTTATATTTAAAGCAAGTCGTGTATCTACTCCAATGATACTATTGTTCCGGACCATTATGGGCGAAGATCCGGGTAAGATATGCACTTCCTCGGGAATGAAAAAAAATTGATCTACTTTCATTTGCGTTTGGTATTTCGGACTAAATTCTTTTGCTCCTCGATACTCAATCAAATCCTCTTTTTTTACAATTGAATCTACTTCGACAATCCCATATTTAGTAATTCCCGAACTACTTCTTCTGTATCGCGGATCATCAAAATAAGCAAGAATACTATTTCTACGTAAAATACCATTTATAGGTATTTTAATCGAAATACCAAAACAGGGTATTAGTTTATTTTCTTGTTCTTGATCATATTGTAAGGGAATCACAAATCTATTTCTTCGCTTTTTCGCCAAAGAATTCTCTTGACGAATATAAGTATAAGTAGAAGGCTCTATGATATTCCAATGACCCTTAGATATGATTCGATAAGGTTTTGAATAGTCAAGAATTTCCCTATCTTTTTTACCAAAAGTATCCAACAATTTATGTCTTACTTGATCATTAGTTAGTGAGAGATCAAATATATATCTTTCTTTGAGAGAAAAAGAATTAGCATTCATTTGATCTTGATCCTTGTGGAGTGAAAAAGACACTATATTGAAATTGGATCTGCATAGACCTCCTGCTAATATCCATAAATGACTTGCTTTTGGTAATAGATGAACATTACTATATGCATATTCGGACGCATGATAGCCATCAGTACTCCAGTGCATTTCTCCTTCTGACTCAGAATAAATATGTTTTTGAACCCTCTCCTTAAAATGAAAGGTAGACGTTCCGGCACGAATCTCGGCAATCACTTGTTCTGATTCTACATATTGATCATTTTGAACTAAAATCAAACTTTTTGTTGGAATATTCACATTATGTCTAATATCTCGACTCTCAATAGTTACATATAAGTCTATAAAACATAGAAAAGCAGGATGCCCATGACGGGTACGTGTGGGATGAACCAAATCCTCATCAAATTTTATTTTTCCATTAGAGGGAGCTCGTACATGTTCGGCAGTACCACCCGTGAATACTCCGCCGGTATGAAAAGTTCTTAATGTTAGTTGAGTCCCCGGTTCCCCGATTGATTGACCCGCAATAATGCCTACGGCTTCTCCCAACTCGACCAGGTCACCATGAGTAGGACTCCGGCCATAACATAATTGACAGATCCAAGATGTACTCCTGCAAGTAAAAGGAGTTCGAATATATATTGGGTGTGCTCGAAAGATTATGAATCTATTAACAAGTCCAATTCCAATATCTTTATTTCGAGTGGCAATGCATCGTAGACCGATATATATATCGTCTGCTAATACACGACCAATTAGTGTTTGGACAAAAATCTTTTCCGTCATCCCATTTTGAGGACTCACGGAAATACCTCGGATAGTACCACAATCTGTTCTACGTACAAGAATGTGTTGAACTACTTCAACAAGTCTACGCGTAAGGTATCCAGCATCTGATGTTCGTACAGCAGTATCTACAACTCCTTTGCGGGCTCCGTAGCAAGAAATTATATATTCTGTCAAAGAAAGTCCTTCCCGTAAATTGCTTTGAATGGGTAAATCAATCATTTGTCCTTGAGGATCCGACATTAATCCTCTCATACCTACTAATTGATGTACTTGAGATGCATTTCCTCTAGCCCCCGAAAAGGACATTAGATGAACTGGATTAGAGGGATCAGTCATCCGAAAATTAGGATTCATTTCTTGTCTCAAATATTCACTTGTAGCATACCATACCTCAATGGATTGACGTAATTTTTCTACCACATGTACATTCCCATAATGATGGTTTTTCTCTAAAAGAAAACTTTGTTGTTCAGTGTCTTGAACTAACCATCCCTTAGAAGGTATTGTTAAAAGATCATCAATTCCTAATGAAATAGATGTAGCAGTGGCTCGCTGGAAACCCAAAGCCTTCACTTGATCCAGGATATGTGATGTATATGCCATTCCGAAATGATCTATTAATCTGCTAATAAGTCGTTTCATAGCAGTTCCATCTATCACCTTATTGTGAAAGACCAGATTGGTCCGTTCTGCCATAAGGACCTCCATATTCTGTTGAGTAAGATTCCACAATGGGCCTGGGTCAGTGATTCGAAAACTCCCTTTCCTCAATCTTGATTCACACAGAAATTCAGAAATTATGATACCGATGAAATTGGAGAGACCCGAATTCCCACAAGTATGGGCATCACTAATAGAATTCCTTAGTTTTTATAGAGAGCATGAGTTAGATAGCCTATGAGTAGGCCCGCCAAAACCCCTGTATGGCTTCTTCTATTTCTCGATAAAAAGAAAGATGACCAACAGTAGTTCGAATGTATATACAACGAATTTCTCTTTTTACACTTCCTATTATTCGATAGTGCTTATAAATCTCATTATAATTACCAAAAGATTCATATTGAACTTCGATGGGAACTTCTCTTGAGCCAATGACGCGTTGATCTAGTCTCCACCGGAGCCACAAAGGATTATCTAAATGGATTCGTTTCTGCCGATAAGCCCCAAGTGCATCATAAGAACTAGAAAAATAAAGCTCTTTTGTATACTTAAAGTCATTCTTGTAAACTGTTTCCTTTTTATAGTTTCTGCAATTAGAATTAGATTGATTATACCTATTTGCACAAATACCTCGGGGATTCCCGATCGTTAATACATAGAGTCCGATAAGCATATCTTGAGTTGGTACGGAAACGGGATCCCCGATAGCTGGAGACAAGAGATTCATATGAGAAAACATAAGTAAACGAGCTTCTGCTTGAGCTTCCAAAGATAAAGGTACGTGAACAGCCATTTGATCCCCATCAAAGTCTGCGTTGAAGCCCTTACAAACTAAGGGGTGTAAACAAATAGCACGCCCCTCCACTAAAATGGGTTGGAACGCCTGTATACCTAATCTATGCAGGGTGGGCGCTCTATTTAACAATACAGGATGCCCCTGCATCACTTCTTGAAGGATTTCCCATACAATGGGTTCTTTTTCCCGAATTTTACTTTTAGCAATCCCTGTGTTAGAAGCAACATCTTGTCTGATTAGACCACGAATTACAAATGCTTGGAAGAGCTCTATTGCTATTTCTCGAGGTAATCCACATTGAT